ATACTTAGTTGACATTCATAAAAAGCATCTAATGAATTATGAGTTCAATCCATCCTGTTTAGCAGAAAGACGGATATTCCTTGCTCATTATCAGACAATCACTTATTCACAAACTTCGTGTGGGGAAAATCGTTTTCATGGAAAACCCTTTTCGCTCCGCTTAGCCTTATCCACCCTCTAGGGGTATTTTAGTGATAGGTTCTATAGGAACTGGACGATCCTATTTGGTCAAATACCTAGCTCCTACTCCTCCTCTTCGTGTTCTATTGATCAGAAGCATCCAGCAGCGCCACGCCGGCCGGTAGAAAGAGTGTTGCTACTAAGCTAAGCTGCTGTTGGGGAACTCGGTATAAGCGATTTTCCGCTTCCGCCTTTCTAGGCTTCACAATAGCTCCCCCCTTTCTTTTCCAATTCCTTCTTTTCGTTCTACTTAGGTGGAGCAATCCGAACTCTCGACAGAATATAAAAGAGGACCACAGGCCTGTGTAAACACCTCAACGAACTCATGTGGACACTCCTCAGCCCGAGGACAATCTCTCAAATACACATGTTGGTGTTGTTGACCCGTTTTTCTTTTCTTTGCTGATTCCTCTCAATGAAATTTTCCATGTTGCACTAAGTTACTTACGGATGTATGCATGCGGTCCGGGAACACTTTGGGGTGAACACCCATCCGAACAAGTAGGGTCAATAGTTCAGCATTTAGGCCGTAACATTTAGCAACCAAAAAATATTTAACCCAACAAGTGCTCTCCGAACCAAGCTAGATAGTCTCCTATCACTAGGCTCACCAACCAACCTGGACTTTTTTTTTTTTATTCCTACCGGATATCAAAACAAACCATAAGGATTGTTTCCAGCCATGAGTTCCCCTATGACATAAGCGCTCTTGGGTGGGGTGGGCCATTCCATCAAATCTTTGAGAAGGGGCCCAATCTCGTATTTGATGGTCGGCGTGGCGATAGGCTTCGTTTCTACGACTGCCTTCCCAGCCGTTGAAAGACTGAGCGAGAACGGTAAGGGGCGCACAAACAAAGAATGTCGTTGTGCGGGGATGCGATTCGCCAAGCTGGGGCAAAGAAAGCCGTCCGACCCTACCGGATTAGGAATGTGAAGGCCTCTCCTTCGAAAGGAGACCGGGGAAAGAAAGAGCTATGCTATTGACCGGACCCTTTTTTCTCATTTTGTTTGAAGCGGGCCAAATAGAGAATGAAATGCATAAAAAAAATAGGGGAAGGAAGTCAGAGACTCCCTTTTTTTTGGTTTAAGGGCTGCTCGCCCTACCGAAGTACCAAAGGCTTTCGAGGCTTACACCTCCCTATTACAGGACCTAAAAAAATTCAGTAGCGCCCTTAGAATCTAAGCCTTTTGAAGCGCCAGTAGTTGTAGCTGTGGCCACACCAACCCTTTCGTTCTTATCGCTCCGGATTCCGATCTATATGACCTCCGGGCGGTACAAAGTAAACCTCTTCCGTAGAAGCAGGTAGTAACCTAACCTTTAAGAATTTGTTCAAGGGAGGACCCTCTGATCTATCAATGGAAAGATCTCCATGTGTGGCGTGATAAGGAATCCTAGAAAAGATCGATTGAGACTCCCTCCACGGTCCCACGAAGATCTCTACGTACTTGTCCAGGACAAGTGAGATCTTCGGCCTGCGTGCCTGGGAGCAGCTCAAACAAAGAAGAGTCTGGTCCGGTCTGAATTCAGGCACGGCCCGCCCGTCTGCTGCTAGGTCCGGAAATGGCGCCGGGCGAGGGCGCCGCTATGCCCCTTAATGAATCGAATGGTCCTTCGACCTTCGTTTGATTCCGACGGCCGGCATAGATCTCATGAGACCGGCCCACTATTACTACGAAAAAAGCCCTGCCCTCTCCTTCGCTACTAGGAAAGTAAGCAACTTCTATTAGCGCCGGACCTTGAGTCGAATTGATCGTGTCATGTGCAACGTCCATCAATGATGGTTCATTAATGTCCATTGATTTAGACTCCTTCCCCCTTCTCAACTACGAAAAAGATCGAGAGGGGCCCGAAAGCCCCCAAAGAACGGAAACGGAATTCGATTCACTCCCCATTCTCTCTTAAATAAATAAAGCTCGCCCTGGGCCGGGTCTTTCCCTGTTGTTCTGTTCCCGCCACGAGAAAGACGCACGGAAGAGGTATTCCCAGCGCGCGGAGGATCCGTTGAGAGTTTGTCTCGGTAGGGAACTGTACGATCTTTTCCCCTATTGTATTGAATCAATAAAAAAAAGAGGTCAGTGCTACGGCCCCCTATTGTTTGATCCAATATTGACCGGGGACGAGCCCCCACTTCCATAGATCCTTGGTTTGACCTCCCGTAGTGGTCCTTGCTTTTAAGAAAGCGGAGCGGGGCCAATTTCTCGTACTTGCTCAGTGTGCCCCCCTTTCTTCGAGTGCCCCGCCCGGTTCACTGGGCTGTTGGCTTACCAAGCACTTGCCCGCTGCTCCCGCCGCCCGCTTGGCGGGCGGAGCGCTCGTTATCCTGACTTTTCTCTCTGCTGGGGCCCTCCCATTGCTATAGCCATAAGCTATGGCAGCTCCAGCTCGCAACCACAGGGGCCCGCCCCGCGAGGCCAGAGTGGGCTCAGCGGTCAGCCTCCATTCGAATTATGTTAGGGGGTCTTTCGCTTTTGCCAGATCTAGAGAGATACTACAAGTCCTCCGTCCCAGATTCCATCGCCGCGGCCATCTGGTTCACCGGTACTACCAAAAAGTCTCATGCTTACGTTACTGTTATTGATGGTTTGATTATCTTGGACCACGAGGACCCCAGTCGTGCTTCTGGTTTCCATTCCAATCATCATATCGATGATAAATCTCCTCGTGCTCTGCCATAAGAACTTGGAGTCCGTATCATGGTGAAGATAAGGTAAGGCTGTGATTCTTGCTCAAAAAACAGACCGAACGCCTTCGAGTTATTGGCTCGTCCAACCCGGCAGCATTCATGAGTCGCTAGTTCAACTGTCCCTCGGAGACAGGGTCGAGAAGTACCATGCATGGTTGCCCCCCGTCCTTTCTTTCTATCAGTCTCACCCAGCAAGCCACCCCAACCCTACAGCCAAAAAAGGTAAGCGCCTAGCGCGAGCCTTATTTATTAGTTTAGTAAAGTCAAGCTTTGGCTCCCTAAAGACTAAAGAAATGGATAAAAAAAGGGGGGGACTTATGCAACGGGCTATGCCACCCAAACCAACTGAGGGAAGTCGCATCCGTCCCATCGCAAGCACCTACAATGTCATGATCACATTGGTTTACCCTAGTTTCTTTGGTAGTTTAACGTACGGTCGCCCCTCCAACAAGAAAAGGTATAAATATGGAAACTTCTCTGCCATTTGGATCGGAGAATTTATGGAGGAAATCGGGTTTTAAATTCCCAGAAACCGCACGATTATATAGCCAAAGGGAATAGGCCGCGCCTAAAATCATCCCAAGCGCTGCTAATGTGGCTACTAAGCTATTTCTTTGGAAAGCTCCTACTAAGATGAGAAATTCCCCGATAAAGCTGCTAGTACCAGGTGAACTCATATTGGCCAAAGTGGAAGAGAAGAAAATGGTAGAGAGATTCGGCATGGTGCTCACTGAACCTCCGTAATATCTAACAAGTCGAGTCTTATGTCGGTCATATAGAACACCAACACATAGAAAAAGGGCTGAAGAAACCAGTCCATGACTTGACATCGGTAGAATGCTACCTCCAATTCCCTGTATGTTCGATAGAGCCAAAGATTCCCCCCCACTGATCGGAGTACGCCGATTACCCCCCGAACCGTACAAGATAGTTACCACCTATCATACGGCTTTCTAACTTAACTTCTTTTTCTGGTCGTTCCGCTCTGTCGATCGATGGTAGTATAAGAGATCTGTAACCCCCCGAAATTTTTTACATAATGGTTCCTGCTTCCTACCCATAGTTAGCATGTATCTCCCCCGGTCATACTTTAGTATCACATCGTAGACCCCCACCCCAACGCTATCTTCCTTATCAGTGAACCGGAACATAGTGCATAGGTACTCTTCGATGCAGCGGGGACGAGACGACGTGACATACTACGATCACGTACAGAAGTGCTGTCCTTCGTCTCGGCAATATGGAACCTCTCAACAGCTCCCGTTCTTTTATGGGGTCCTATCGGGATAGGTAGGCCCAAGCCTTTTCCCTCCCCCCTCCCTCCATAAGACCCTCTTTCTCTTTCCCTCTCGGGAAAGAAGATAAGAAAGGATTCATTTTTTTCTTTCATGTGAACGGCCCTATCTTGTATCGAAAGGTTTTTCGTGCTATACACCACGTTGAGAAAGACCAACCTCCTATGTACCGTACTCTTTTTGTACCTCGAAAGGGGGGTCCTCCTTATGATGCTACGGACGGCTGTCCGAAGTGCAAGGGGTAAACTCGGACTCGGATAGGATAGGATTGTGCGCGCCGGGCCCTTCGGGTCTCATATTTTGGCCGAGTTTACCGTACCTCCGTCCCCTATGTTAGGCGGCCGTAATATTTTGTTACGTTCTACCGCTGTTACGCCAGAATAAAAGGTTCCACACGAGCTCCCGTTCTGCGGCGTGGTGGCAGGACCGCTAGGGGAGTGGCTCCGGGTATAGATAGGGTGAAATCTGCAGGGGTCATGCAAATACATAGGCCCCTTCCCTTCTCTTTTGGATGAATGGGGTGGTTTAGAAGGCGCTTTCCGATCTACGGTCCCTCGGAGCGAAGGGTTAGGCAGGTAGTATGGGCCCTCTGACTTCCAGCTATGTGCTGTGCGGCTCCCGCGAAGCGAATGAAGGGAAGCTCTTCGAGCTTCCGGGTGAGCTTACGCTTACTCTCAGCCTCTTTGATTGATAGGCGGGCGGGCTAAGCCCCCTACTTAAGATTCAATTCATAAGGCTAATTTTATGTTGTCGTGAGGCTTTGGTTAGGCCGACTACTATAGGCTAGCTACTTCTAGCTTCTATACTGGCCCTTCCACTTTGGTGTAGTTTTCGTTTGTATTGGTACTGAATGAACATATCAAACAAAGGCGAGCAGTATAAGCCCTTCTCCGGCCTGGGAAAAGCAGCGAACTCTAGAAGCTAGGGCTTTGTTCACCTTTGGACACGAACACTATTCCGTTCTCAGCGGAAACCCGCCTTAGAGATTGAACGGCAATAAGATAAGTCAACGTTCAATCTAAGACAGCGCTGAGCGCTGATAGCTTGTAGTGAACAGCCCCATTATGAAACCAACCGAAAGCAGCCTTTGGTACTTAAGTAGTTAAGGTTTGGTGGAACCCTTGCAACTATGATAGAAAGCCGTTTGCTTGTTGCCAAACCCTTCGCCTTTCTTTTGAATCAAAGTAGGTCGCGACTGTTGTATTTTAGTCGGTCGGGGGAAGCGGTAGCTTCGTGCTCCGCTTCTCTCGCGCTTGCTTGCGTGAAGGCTTAGAGCCCTTTTCGCTAGGTCCAAAAGCTTCCCAAAAGATCTGATCCAACAGAAATCCCGCATTGAGCGTAGCTGATATGCGGCTACGGCTAGCCGATCATATCATTCCATAAAAAAAATCTATATGTATAGAGAGATCCCCTAGATATACAGATAGAATAGATGTTCATGGATAGACAGACATTCCATTGATTCTTAGTTTTTGGGCTGAAAAAGCTCGTCGATCCAAATGAATCATTCTTCTGGTCTCTCTTCGCTCCCCACCCCGAAACTGACCCACGGCACAGCGCCCATTCGCTTCGCGCGCGGGAAGGCAACGAAGTTCAGTTCATGAGACCGCAGCGGAGTGGAGCAGCCGCGACACTTCCTTACTGGATCTCGCTGGTGCCCCCTAAAGGGTAGGTAGGCGGCGGATGTGTGACGTTTGGAGTTGTCGTTCGTGCACCTGTCCCCAATGGAAGAATGAGTGATCTCTTCCCCTGCGGATCATGGCCTTCCCACTCAGTCCCCGATGGCCAGCGGGGATTCGGTATAGCAGCTCAGGTTCGTTTGCGCTGCGCGTTCCCGCTGGACTGGACACATGTTAGCTGTAGGAAGTATGGTTCCGAAAGTGACTTCGGTTCGCCAGTTCAGGCTCAACTCCTCGCTTTACGTTAGCGGACCTACAGGTCGGGCCGGGGCTCTGCGCTCTTTCTTTCTGTGTGGGACGATACCGGGGAGAGAGGGGAATGCGTCGAGGCGGCGAGCAAGACAACTACATTTTGGCTTTTCCCTCCATGAGATGAGCCCAGTGCATTGGACCGATGGATAAGAGAACTGAGCTGGCCTAAAAAGCGCTTGGGCGCTCTACGTACGATGTAGACTCCATCAGATACATATCGATTTCTTTCTGATGGATCAAGAATAGATAGTTGTCTCATCAATAGATAGAAATAGGAGATTTCCCCTTATTCTTGAGAGATTCCCTCTCTATCTCTTTCGATCTATCAGAACAGATCAGGCTATCTATCAATCGATTTGAAAATAGCACGCTCATCTCGCTTTTCGTTCATTTTCGCCACGAAAACATAGCCGCCATAATAAGAAGCAGGCGAAGCAGCTAGAAGTACTCGCTTCACGCCCTTGAATTATTATTCACGAATGAATTGGGAAAGCCAACAGAAAGATTCGATTCTGACTTCGTAGAGCCGGTGCTGCTGTTGCCTGCGCGTAGGGCCGTCCCCCACTCCCGTCCCGGGGCGCTAAGGGGCTTTTGTTTTTGGAACAGACGGCAGTGTTTTGCTGACGCCTCGAATCAAGCTTTTATTGCGACATGCTATGCTTTCTCCCCCATTGCTAGTAGGTTGATGGGCCGCGCGCCCGGCACACATGTTTTGGCCTTGTGTGTCCATAACTCAAAATAGGTGACCTAACGGCCGCCGCCCGACTAAACATACCAATAGTCACCAGATTCATATGAGCTACTGAGGAGTAAGCAATGATCTTCTTAAGATCGATCTGCCTTAAAGTGGTCGAGGAAGTATATATTATAGCAATCGCGCTTAAAGTATAAATGAAAGGAGTGGAACAAAGTGTCGCTTCGGGAAACATGGGTATTGAAAATCTTAAAAACCCGTAGGTTCCCAATTTTAAAGCAATTCCTGCCAAGATGACGGATCCTGCCGTAGGTGCCTCTACATGAGCTTCGGGTAACCAAATATGAACTGGTACCATAGGCACTTTGACGGCGAAAGAGGCGAAAGAAGCAATCCATAGAAAGATTTGGCGCCGCTCACTAAATTCTGTGGTTAATGAGATTTGTAAATCGGTTGTTCCTGTTTGGAGAAGAATCAACAGAATAGCTAATAGCATAAAAACAGATCCAAGTAAAGTATAAAGGAACAACTGATATGCTGCCTTGATCTTTCTTTGTCTCGAACCCCATACCCCTATAATAATGGTAGAGTCAGGGGTGGCCCCAAAGCGGAATTGACCGGTGGTGCTTGGTCGAAGCTCCAGTAGGTAGCCACTCCCTTCTCAGAGAACCGTACGTGAGACTTCCGCCTCATACGGCTCCGTCCCGAGCTTCCGT